ATGCAACGATGATTTTTTTCTACAAATCACAAAGATATTGGAACATTATATTTTATTTTTGGAATTTGAGCTGGGATAGTAGGAACTTCACTGAGAATAATTATTCGGGTAGAATTAGGTCAACCAGGTAGGTTAATTGGAGATGATCAGATTTATAATGTGGTGGTTACAGCCCATGCTTTTGTAATAATTTTTTTTATAGTAATGCCTATTATAATTGGGGGATTTGGTAATTGGTTAATTCCTTTAATATTAGGTGCTCCGGATATAGCTTTTCCTCGTATAAATAATATAAGATTTTGGTTGCTTCCTTTTTCCTTAACTTTGTTATTAACCAGGGGTATAGTAGAAAGTGGTGTGGGCACTGGGTGAACTGTTTATCCTCCCTTAGCTTCTGCTATTGCCCATGCAGGTGCATCAGTTGATTTAGGTATTTTTTCGTTGCATTTAGCAGGGGTATCTTCTATTTTAGGTTCAGTGAATTTTATAACAACGGCTATTAATATACGGGCAGCGGGGATAACTATAGATCGAATGCCGCTGTTTGTTTGATCTGTTTTTATTACTACTGTTTTATTATTATTATCTTTACCTGTACTAGCAGGTGCGATTACTATATTATTAACTGATCGAAATTTAAATACTTCTTTTTTTGATCCTGCGGGAGGAGGTGACCCTATTTTATACCAACATCTATTTTGGTTTTTCGGTCACCCTGAAGTTTATATTTTAATTCTACCTGCATTTGGGATAGTATCTCATATTGTAGTTCAAGAATCAGGTAAAAAAGAAGCTTTTGGTACTTTAGGTATAATTTATGCAATAATTGCTATTGGTATTTTAGGGTTTGTTGTATGAGCTCATCACATATTTACAGTGGGTATAGATGTAGACACTCGTGCTTATTTTACTTCTGCTACTATAATTATTGCTGTGCCTACAGGAATTAAAATTTTTAGGTGATTAGGGACTCTTCAAGGAACTTTAATTAATTACAGGCCCTCTTTGTTGTGGGTTTTAGGTTTTATTTTTTTATTTACGGTCGGTGGTCTAACAGGAGTAGTTTTAGCTAATTCTTCTATTGATATTATTCTTCATGATACATATTATGTAGTGGCCCATTTTCATTATGTATTATCCATGGGAGCTGTGTTTGGAATTTTTGCTGGAATTGTTCATTGATTTCCTTTATTTACGGGTTTAGCATTAAATCAGAAGTGATTAAAAATTCATTTTTTTACTATGTTTGCGGGAGTGAATATCACATTTTTTCCTCAGCATTTTTTAGGTTTGAATGGAATACCTCGTCGTTACTCAGATTACCCAGATGCTTACAGAGCTTGAAATGTTTTGTCGTCAATTGGCTCTATTATTTCTTTGGTAGCTGTTTTGGGGTTTGTTATTATTGTTTGAGAGGCTTTTATTGTAGGGCGTAAGAGATTTAGTTCTCTTTTTATACCTACTTCTATGGAATGACAGCATTCATTTCCGCCTGCTGACCATACTTATGCTGAAATTCCTTTAATTTCTAATTAATTCTAAAATGGCAGATGGATGTATAGGATTTAAGCTCCTACAAGGAAGGTTTCTTCTTTTAGAAGTGGCAAGATGAGGTAATTTAGGTTTCCAAGATAGTGCTTCTCCGTTAATAGAGCAGTTAATTTTTTTTCATGACCATACAATGGTAGTATTAATTTTGATTGTTTCTTTTGTAGGATATATTATATTTTATTTGTTTTTAAATTTTTTAATTAATCGGTATTTGTTAGAGAGACAAGAAGTCGAGATTATTTGAACCGTTCTTCCGGCTATTATTTTAATTTTTATTGCCTTCCCTTCTTTACGGCTTTTATATTTATTAGATGAAATTAATAACCCTAGGATTACTTTAAAAACGATTGGTCACCAGTGGTACTGAAGGTATGAGTATTCTGATTTTTTAGGTTTGGAGTTTGATTCTTATATGGTAGGGAGAGAAGATGCTCCTAAATATATATTCCGTCTCTTGGATGTTGATAATCGAGTAATTTTACCTATAAATTCACAAGTACGGATGCTTGTTAGTGCGGCTGACGTTATTCATTCTTGAACAGTCCCCTCTTTAGGTATGAAGGCCGATGCAATCCCTGGGCGGTTAAATCAGATTAGATTTTTTATTAATCGACCTGGCTTATTTTTCGGGCAGTGTTCAGAAATCTGCGGAGCAAACCATAGATTTATACCTATTGTAGTAGAGAGGGTGAGTGTAGATAGTTTTTTAGATTGGGTTTCTTTTTATTTAAGATCTTCACTTGATAACTTAAGTGCAAGTGTAAGCCTTTTAAGCTTAAAATAGTAGTTTACTTCAAGTGGGATAAAAATTAGTTAATATAATATAATATAAGCTTGTCAAGTTTAAGTAATTGAATAAATATTTTTATATGCCTCAAATATCGCCTATTTTTTGGATAAATTTATATGTTATATTTTTGTTAAGACTGGTTTTAATGTTAGTGGTACAGTATTTTTTAGTGATTTATTGTAATTCAGATATTGGGAATTATAAGAATCCGGAAATTGAAAAATTGTGAAAATGATAGCTAGATTATTTAGTATTTTCGATCCTTCTTCAAGAATTTTTTCCCTTCCTTTAAATTGATTGTCTACTTTTTTAGGTTTATTATTTTTACCATTTATATATTGGGTATCTCCTTCACGTTGGGTTATAATGTGGTTAAAGTTTACTAATATATTATATGGTGAGTTTAAAGTTATTTTAGGGGTGAAAAATTTAGGTTTAAATGTACTATTTGTTTCTTTGTTAACACTAATTGTATTTAATAATTCTTTAGGCCTTTTACCTTATGTTTTTACTAGATCTAGTCATTTAGTAATAACTTTATCGCTTGCTCTTCCTCTATGATTGTCATTTATAGTATTTGGTTGAGTTAATCACACTCAGGAAATATTTGCCCATTTAGTACCTCAGGGAACCCCAGGGGTATTAATACCTTTTATGGTTTTAATTGAGAGGATTAGAAATATTATCCGGCCTGGTACTTTGGCGGTGCGATTAGCAGCCAATATAATTGCGGGACATTTATTATTGAGGTTGTTAGGGGGGATAGGCCATTCTATAGCATTTAGAATTTTTTGAGTTCTTGTTATTTTACAAGTACTTTTATTAATATTAGAGTCTGCTGTTGCAGTAATTCAGTCTTATGTATTTGCTATTCTAAGTACTTTATATGCAAGGGAAGTTAATTAATGTCAAGACATAGGTTTCATACTTACCACTTAGTTGATATAAGACCATGACCACTAACTGGGTCAATTAGGGCCATAATATTAACTACGGGTCTAATTAAGTGATTTCATCAGTTTAGGGCTGATTTATTATATTTAAGATTTATTGGAGTTATTTTAACTATAATTCAATGGTGGCGAGATGTTGTTCGAGAGGGGACTTATCAAGGATTACATACTGGGGCAGTAATAAGAGGATTACGTTGGGGAATAATTTTATTTATTTTATCGGAGGTCCTTTTTTTCTTTTCTTTTTTTTGAGCTTTTTTTCATAGTAGATTATCTCCTGTAGTAGAGGTGGGGAGATTTTGACCTCCTAGGGGCATCCAGCCTTTTAATCCTTTCGGAATTCCACTATTAAATACCACTATTTTATTATCTTCTGGGGCCACGGTAACATGGTCTCATCATGCAATTTTGAATTCTAATCATAAGGAGGCTTTGCAAAGATTAATGTTGACTGTATTATTAGGTTTGTATTTTACTGGTCTACAAGCTTACGAGTATGTAGAAGCATCTTTTTCTATTGCGGACTCTATTTATGGGTCAACTTTTTTTGTAGCAACTGGCTTTCATGGGTTACATGTTATTATTGGTTCTTCTTTTCTTTCAGTGTGTTTACTACGGTTGTATAAGTGTCATTTTTCTTCTTACCATCACTTTGGATTTGAGGCAGCTGCTTGGTATTGACATTTTGTAGATGTGGTATGATTATTCCTGTATGTTTTCATTTATTGGTGAGGAGGTTAATTTTTTAGTATAAGTGTATATTTGGCTTCCAACCAAAAGGTCTATAGTTTAGAAAAATTAATTTATATTTTAATAATAAGGGTTTTGTTAACATTAGTGGTGAGATTACTAGTAATATTAGTGGCTTCATTATTGTCTAAGAAGATGGTAGTTGATCGAGAAAAAAGCTCCCCTTTTGAGTGCGGGTTCGATCCAAAGGGGAGGGCCCGGCTACCGTTTTCTCTTCGTTTTTTTTTGGTGGCTGTAATTTTTTTAATTTTTGATGTAGAAATTACTCTTTTAATACCTTTAGCTTATATTATTAGGTTAACTAATATTTTTACTTGGCTAAGGGCCGGGTTAGTGTTTTTACTGATTTTATTAATTGGTTTATATTATGAGTGGAGAAAGGGGGCACTAGAGTGAAGTGAGTAGAGTTGTAGTCAATTATGATTTATGATTTGCATTCATGAGGTATCGGTTAGATCGGCTTTAATTAGAAAGCGAATAGTTGCGTTTAGTTTCGGCCTAAATATTGGTAAAGGTTACCTCTAATTTGTTTTTAAGGTGTTAACATATTACATTTTCGCTGTAAAGTTGAAGAGAACTCTTCTAAAAATGGGGGGTTCCCCCCGGAACCCCATTTTGGATAAGGTTGTATAGTTATTAAAATAAGGGTAAATAAAATTTTTATTTTAAGGGTGTTTAATATATATATATATAATGAATATTGTACATAAATTAATATAGTCTATTTAAAATTATATAATTATTCTATAATATTATCTTATAGTTAGATTTATATTTTGAAGAGGGAGAAAGTGGGGTATGTAATTAATTGATTAATTAGTTATTAGTAATTTTATATAATACTATACATATATATATATATATAATGGGGTTTCACCAATTCTTAGAAGATCAAAACTTCTTGTGCTATAAACACTTATATATAATGAAATTTGAACGGAATTAAACCGCTCAAGAAATAAGTTAGAAGCTTTTTCTTAACCAATAAATTTCCTTAATAGGAAGTGAATTCAATTTTTCCATTAACAGTGGAATACCTCTTTTTGGTTTCTATTAATTATAATTTCTTAATTTTTAGTATATTAGTTGTAAATTGTTGGTTAGGTGTTTAGTTTGTTTAGTTATTAGAAAGTTTGATTTTTGCTTTGAGCTTTGTTTTATAGTTATTTGATATATGCGAGTTTTGGTTTTAGTATTTTGCTAGAAGTGAAGTATAGAAGGTGCAATATTTAATATTAATAATAAGGGAAATCTTGATTTAGTAAATTATAGGAGGTTTGATAAAATCTTGTGCCAGCATTCGCGGTTATACTTGAAAATCAAATAAAGTGTATTAGTTAGAGTTATTATGTTTATTCAAAAATAGGGGTTTATGTTTATAAAAAGTGAAATTAATTTATAAAGTGTAAAGATTTATCAGTAAGAAAAATATGAAGCTTAAAAATCTAGGATATGAAATAGGATTAGATACCCTAGTACACTTAGATTTAATTTTGAAGTACTAGAATATTAAAAGTTATGGCCTTTAAATTTAAAAAATTTGGCGGTGTTTTAGTCTAGTTAGAGGAACCTGTTTTATAAACGATACAACACGCATTATTTTACTTATTTTAGTGGAGCAGTTTGTATACCGTCATTATAAGATAATTTAGGAGAAAATATTATTGGAATCGTATTTGTGAATATATTAGATCAAGGTGCAGCTTATAGATAAGTAAATATGGGTTACAATAAAATTAATTTAATATGAATTAAGTATTTAAATATATTTATGAAGGAGGATTTAATTGTAAGGGAAGGAGTAGTGAGATTTTCTGATAAAAGCTCTAAATTATGTACATATCGCCCGTCGCTTTCATTTAATGTGAAATAAGTCGTAACATAGTAGGGGTATTGGAAGATGTTCCTAGAATTAAGCAAAGTAAAGCTGAAAATTAGCATCTCATTTACACCGAGAAGGGTTGTCGTGTAATTCGATATATTTTGATTATAAATAATTGTTTATGTTAGTAATGAGAAAAATATTTTATTATATATAGTAATTTTAATTGAATTATAATAAGGGACTTAGTAAATAATACTGTGAAGGAAATTTGAAATAATTTAAGATTTAATAGTGGTAAAGTAGTAATAAAATTATGTATCTTGTGTATAATAGATATTTAAATTTGTGTAATTAATTATTGTTCTCGAAAAGGAGATAGTTAAATTAAGGAATAAGTTTTTGTAGAATAAAAATTTGTAATCTTATTTTAGGAGTGAAATATTAATCGAGTTCCTTGATATCTAGTTTTTTAAGAAATATATTTAAATTGGCATTTTCATAAAATTTATGGAAGTAGTGAGAATAGAAGGGAATAGCTTTTTATTATTTAAGGTTATAAATGAATATATTTGGGGGATTTAACTAAGCTTAAAATTAGCTAGGTTTATAGTGTGTTTTAATTAAAATCTGAGTTAATAGTATTTATATATTTTTTAATTGTTTATTAGAAATTATTTAATAATAGAGTAGGGTAGTTATAATGAATATATTAGTATATTATAGTGTGTAATATTAATTTAAATTAATATAAGGAGTTTATAAGAGTTTCGATTTTTTTTAGGAATTCGGCAAAATTTATTTCTGCCTGTTTAACAAAAACATGTCTTTATGAAGGTTTATAAAGTCTAACCTGCCCATTGGAATCTAAAAGGCCGCGGTATTGTGACCGTGCAAAGGTAGCATAATCATTAGTTTTTTAATTGAAGGCTAGAATGAATGGTTGGACAAGAAATAATCTGTCTTAATTGAAAATATTGAATTTAACTTTTAAGTGAAAAGGCTTAAATAATTTGGAGGGACGATAAGACCCTATAAAACTTTATATTTGGGGATAGTAGTTAATTTTGTTTTATTTTATTATTTAAAAGTATTTGGTTGGGGCGACGAGAATATAATATATAATAACTGTTCTTATTTATAACAATGCTATTTGGTTTTATGATCCTGATAATGGATTAAAGATTAAGTTACTTTAGGGATAACAGCGTAATTTTTTTTAAGAGTTCTTATCGACAAAAAAGTTTGCGACCTCGATGTTGAATTAAAAGTTCTTTATAAAGTAGAGATTATAAGAGAGGGTCTGTTCGACCTTTAAAATTTTACATGATTTGAGTTCAGACCGGTGTGAGCCAGGTTGGTTTCTATCTTCCAGGGTAAGGTAAAATTATTTTAGTACGAAAGGATTAAATAATTGAAAAATTTTTGTTATTTTGGCAGAATATGCGTTAGATTTAGGATCTAATAATATAGGGATCTATAAATAATAGAAATGCTTAGTTATGGTGGTATTATGTTAATTATAGTTGTTAATTATTTAATTTTAATCATTTGTGTGCTCTTAGGGGTTGCTTTTGTTACATTATTAGAGCGTAAGATTTTAGGTTATATTCAAATTCGTAAGGGACCAAATAAATTAGGTATTTTAGGAATTTTACAGCCTTTTTCAGATGCTGTAAAACTTTTTTGTAAAGAGAATATGAATCTCAGTATATCAAATTTTTTTCCTTATTATATGGCTCCTGTGTTAAGTTTGTTTATTTCTTTGATTTTATGGGAGGTGGTACCTTATAGTAGTGGTTTATTTAATATAGGTTTGGGTGTATTATTTTTTATATGTTGTTTAAGGGCTGGCGTGTATCCTATGATGATAGCGGGATGGGCCTCTAATTGTAAATATTCCTTGTTGGGGAGTTTACGATCGGTAGCTCAAACAATTTCTTATGAAGTAAGTTTGGCTTTGATTTTGTTATCTTTTATTTTTTTAGTTGAGAGGTTTAATTTTATAGATTTCGTTGTTTACCAGGAGGAGATTTGATTTTTGTGGTTAACTATTCCATTAAGAATAGTTTGATTTGCTTCAAGTTTAGCTGAGACTAATCGAACTCCGTTTGATTTTTCTGAGGGGGAGTCCGAATTGGTATCAGGGTTTAATACGGAGTATAGGAGCGGCGGGTTTGCTTTAATTTTTATAGCAGAGTATTCAAGTATTTTATTTATGAGGATAGTTTTTTGTTTATTTTTTTTAGGTCCTGATTGCTTGAGTGTTATTTTTTATATAAAATTAGTGGGGGTAAGGTTTGCATTTATTTGAGTACGTGGCACCCTGCCACGGTTCCGTTATGATAAGTTAATATACTTAGCTTGGAAAAGATTTTTACCCGTTTCTTTAAATTTTTTAATTTGGTGTATAGGGTTGAAGATATTATTTTATTCTTGGTTATTAGGATAAAATCGAAGGGTAGTTTAAGTTAAAATATTAATTTTGGGTATTAGAGATATTATTTTCCTTCGAGGAATAAAAGTTGGAGAGTAATCTCCTATTAATGTTTTCAAAACATTTGTTTTTATAAACTAAACTTTAAGTTCAATAGCTTATCTCATATTGATGTAAATATAGGGTTTATAATATAGTATGAAAAATAAAGGGTTGATAGGATTTGTCCTGTTAGAATATATGGGGTTTCTACTGGGCGAGCTCCAATTCAAGTTAATAAAATTACAACTCTTACTAAGTATCAGAAGATAATTTGGTTAATTGGGTAAAATGTATTTCTTCGAAAATTAGAGTTATGAGTGAATGGTAAAATTATTAAAATAATAATTGATGCTGCTAAGGCAATTACTCCTCCTAGTTTGTTAGGGATTGAACGTAGGATTGCGTAAGCAAAGAGGAAATATCACTCAGGTTGAATATGTACAGGAGTTACAAGTGGGTTAGCTGGGATAAAATTATCAGGGTCTCTTAGAAGATATGGGTCAATAAGAGTAAGTATAATTAAAGCTCAAAATAATATAATAAAGCCTAGGATGTCTTTGAAATTAAAGTAGGGATGAAATGGGATTTTATCTAAGGACGAATTAATCCCTAATGGGTTATTCCCCCCTGTTTCATGAAGAAAGAGAATATGAATAATTGTTAGTGCGGCGATGATAAAAGGAAATAAGAAGTGGAAAGAAAAGAATCGGCTTAAGGTAGCGTTATCAACAGCAAATCCCCCTCAGATTCATTGTACTAAATCTGTACCTAGGAAGGGGATAGCAGAAAATAGGTTAGTAATAACTGTAGCTCCTCAGAAAGATATTTGACCTCATGGTAATACATACCCAAGAAAAGCTGAGGCTATAGTAATTAAGAAAATTAATACTCCAATTGTTCAAGTATGAAAATAGGTGTAAGATCTATAGTAAATTCCTCGGCCAATATGGGAGTAAAGACAAATGAAGAAGAAAGAAGCCCCGTTAGCGTGGATGGTTCGCAAAAGTCAGCCATAATTTACGTCTCGGCAGATATGAATTGTACTTGAGAAGGCTATTTCAATATTCGGTGTATAGTGCATTGATAAGAAAAGTCCTGTTAAAATTTGAATGATTAAACATAGTCCTAATAGAGAACCAAAATTTCATATAATTGAGATGTTACTTGGGATTGGTATGTCAATTAGAGATCTGTTGACAATTTTGAACAAGGGATGAGTTTTACGTAAAGGTTTAAACATTAGTTATTTGTTCGTAAAGGTCTGGAGTAAACATTAATAATTTTTACTACGGCAAATAGGGTTAGTAAAAGATAAAGGATAATAAATAAAGTAAATATTATTGATGATGGATTATAAATAATTCTTGTTAATAGTGGTGCTGTTCTAAATTTATATGTGAATAAAACAGAAGAACTTCTAATTATGAATTTAAATGATGTTAATAACGAGTCTAAAAAGGTGACTAATAGGCAAGTAAATAGTGTTAGTAATATTATAATAACTGTAGAATTAAGCGATACTTCAAATATTTCATTTGAAGCTAGAGATGCAACATAAATGAATAACACTAGTATTCCGCCTAGGAAAATTAAAAATAAAATGTATGAAAATCAGAAAGAATTATTAAAAAAACCAGATATTATGCAAATTGTTATAGTTTGGATTAATAATGTTAGCCCTATAGATAATGGGTGAATTAGTCGGGTGAATAAAATGGAGATAAATAGGGTTAGTGGAATAAAGATTATAAAAATTTTAAAAATTATATTTTAAAGTTTTAAGAAGCAGTAGTTCAATTTTGATTTACAAGACCAAAGTTTTTTTTAAACTATTAAAACTAATGAATACTTTAAATTTGATTTATGTTTGTTCTGTAATTATGTTGTTTTGTGGGGTTTCGTCTTTCGTTTCTAATCGCAAACATTTGTTAAATACTTTATTAAGGTTAGAGTTTATAATACTGGGTGTGTTTTGGGTCATAGTTATATATATTATAAGTGTGGGAGTTGAGATATATTTTGTGTTGTTTTTTTTAACTTTAGGGGTTTGTGAGGGTGCATTAGGACTATCTTTGTTAATTTCTATTGTTTGCTCCCATGGTAATGATTATTTTGGTAGGTTTAATGTAGTATAAATAATGATAAAGTTTTTGCTCATAAATATAATAATAGTGGCTTTGATTGGAAATTGGGGATTCGTCCAACTTTCGTTGTTTTTAATATGTTTTTTGGTTTTTATAAGGTTGGGCCATGATTTTTATATATTTAATATAGGCGTCCAATTGGGTACTGACTATTTAAGTATTATTTTAGTAATACTTAGGGTTTGAGTAATTGTTCTTGTTGTTTATAGGAGATATATGGTCATAAAGATAAATAAGTTTAGTGGTTTATTTTTATTAATAAATTTAATTTTATTATTTTCTTTGTTAATAACTTTTTGTTCTATAGATTATTTGATGTTTTATTTAAGGTTTGAGAGTTCTTTAATTCCTACTTTAATTTTAATTTTAGGTTGAGGGTACCAGCCTGAGCGAACTCAGGCTGGTATTTATATATTATTTTATACATTATTTGCTTCTTTACCTTTATTGTTATCTTTGATTAGGTTATATAAGATAGGGGGGAGGTTAACAATGGGGCTGGTTAAATTAAATAGGGTAAGGTTAAATATTGTTAGAGGGCTATGGTATTTCTTTACTGTCTTAGCATTTGTGGTTAAACTACCTATATATTTATTTCATCTTTGGCTACCAAAAGCACACGTTGAGGCTCCTGTTGCAGGGTCGATAATTTTGGCTGGGGTTTTATTGAAATTAGGAGGGTATGGACTTATCCGTGTTTTAAGGGTATTTGTTGAGGAAAATAAGATATTTTCCTGGGTATGAGTTGGTATCAGAGTATTAGGGGGTGTTTTTGTCAGAATTTTATGTTTACGGCAAATTGATATAAAATCTTTAATTGCTTATTCTTCGGTGGCTCATATAAGTTTGGTTTTAAGGGGATTAGTAGTTTTTAGGTGGTGAGGTATAAATGGGGCTGTTATTATTATAGTGGGCCATGGTCTATGTTCTTCTGGTTTATTTTGTTTATCTAATATTGTTTATGAGCGATTAGGTAGGCGGAGCTTATTAATTAATAAAGGGTTATTAAATTTAATACCCTCTTTAGGTTTATGGTGATTTTTATTAAGGGTAAGAAATATAGCAGCTCCTCCTACGTTGAATTTATTAGGGGAAATTAATTTAATTATTAGAGTAGTTAGGTGAAGAAAGATTAGAATAATTGGGCTAATTGGGCTATCTTTTTTTAGGGCTGCTTACACTTTGTATTTATATTCAATTAGCCAGCATGGGGTGTTTTTTAGTTCGTTATACGCATGTTGCTCGGGAAAATTAAGGGAATATTATGTTTTGAGGCTTCATTGGATTCCTTTAAATTTAATAATTTTAAAAAGGAGGTTGCTATTGCCTATTATTTAATTTAAATAGTTTAAAAAAAATGTTGATTTGTGGTGTCAAAGTTATAAGAATTTATTTTAAATAGTGGTATGAAGATTCTCTATGCATTTAATTTGCTTGGTTTTTTTAATTATAAGTTCTCTTATTTGTTTGGGTATGTCTTTAGTAAGATTGCAGAATTTAATGAGGTATGTGATTGAGTGGGAACTATATTCGTTAAATTCTTCTTCGGTTGTAATGACTTTGGTGTTTGATTGGTTGAGTTTTATGTTTTTAGGGTTTATTTTATTTATTTCTTCTATAGTAATATTTTATAGAGGGGAATATATAAGGGCTGATAAAAGGTATAATCGGTTTATGTATTTAGTTTTTGCTTTTGTTATTTCAATAAATGCTTTGATTGTAAGTCCTAATTTAATTAGAATTTTATTAGGTTGGGATGGGCTAGGGTTAATTTCCTATGTTTTAGTTATTTATTACCAGAATGAGAAATCTGCTAATGCGGGGATGTTAACTGTATTATCAAATCGTGTAGGGGATGTGGCTATTCTCTTAAGGATTGCTTTGTTTTTTTCAATAGGAGGTTGAAATTTTATAGTTTGGGGATTTTATGTGGGAGAGGATATAATTTTAATGAAAACGTTGGTTGTTTTAGCTGCTATAACAAAGAGGGCACAAATTCCTTTTTCTGCTTGGCTTCCTGCTGCCATAGCAGCTCCTACCCCAGTATCGGCATTAGTTCATTCGTCTACTTTGGTCACAGCAGGGGTTTATTTATTAATTCGGTTCAGGCCTATTTTTGAAGGATCATTAATTAGATCTTTTTTATTAATTATTTCTTGTACCACTATATTTATAGCCGGATTAGGTGCAAATTTTGAGTATGATTTAAAGAAGATTATTGCCCTATCAACTTTAAGTCAATTAGGTGTTATGATAAGTATTTTATCTTTGGGGTTTCCTGATTTAGCTTTTTTCCATTTATTAACTCACGCTTTATTTAAAGCTTTGTTGTTTTTGTGTGCGGGCTCTATTATTCATAGCTTATGTGATTACCAAGATATTCGTATGATGGGGGGCTTAATTAAGAGTATGCCTTTAACTGGTGTTTGTTTAAATTTATCTAATTTATCTTTATGCGGCATACCTTTTATAGCTGGGTTTTATTCTAAAGATATAATTTTAGAAGTAGCTTTTACGAGAAATATTAATTTTATTAGGTTTATTATATATGTCTTAGCTACTGGTCTAACAGTAAGTTATACTTTTCGTTTAATTTATTATAGTTTAACTAGGATATGACATGTAGGTAGGATAGGAGCGGTTAGTGATAATGAGTATATTATAACTAGGCCTATAATAACATTAGGGGTTAGTTCTGTTTTAAGTGGAGCTAGTTTATCATGGGTGATATTTCCAGATTGTTATATAATTTGTATGAGTTGGTTTATAAAATGTTTGGTATTAGTGTTATTGTTAGTTGGTTCTTTTATTGGGTATATTTTAAATATTATAAGATTAAATGGGACCTTAAATAGATTAGATTCGTATTCTTTTAGTAGATTTGTAGGTTCTATATGATTTATGCCTTTTTTATCTAGGGTAAAATTAAATTATTATTTTTTAAAATTGGGGAAAAGCTATGATAAAATTGGGGATAAAGGTTGGTCTGAATATTTTGGTGCGCAAGGTAGTTATAGTTTAATGATAAGCGGAGCTTATTATTTAGAATTAACTCAAGGGAGAATGGTAAAGATTTATATGAAAAGATTTTTTTTATGGTTAGTAGTTATTATACTAATTATAATTTATTTATATAATTTAAAATTAGAATGTTGTATTGAAGCTACAGCAGTGGTGGAGACCTGTAAATATAATATGATGCCTGAATAAAAGGGTAGTTTTGATGTGACTAATTATGTAAAATTTACTCATATTAGTGAAAGATAAGCTAAGAGAAGCTAATGGGTTCATACCCCGTGAATGAGGTTTAATTTCTCTCTTTCCAGTGGTTTCTCCTTTTAGAATACTTTTCTTTTTCACTCTGGTATTAGGGTTGGTATTATGTGTCTCTTCAGATACTTGATTTGGGGCCTGAGTAGGGCTAGAATTAAATTTATTATCTTTTATTCCTTTGATTTCCAGAAGTAGAAATCGTTATAGGTCTGAGAGGATTTTAAAATATTTTTTAGTGCAGGTTTTGGCTTCGGTTATAATTATTTTTTCGGCCTTATTTGTTATAATAATGGTAAATTTAAGGGTTGTTTTTTCTTTATCCTTATTATTGAAGTTGGGGGCAGCTCCTTTTCATTTTTGATTTCCTCAAGTAATAGAGGGTTTAAACTGGGCCCAGGTTTTTGTTTTAATAACCTTACAGAAAGTAGGGCCTATGGTTTTACTATCTTATTTAGTGTGTGAGAAGTGAGGACTATTTATTATTTTTATTTCTGCAATTATATCTGCTTTGGTCGGGGCCATTGGTGGCCTAAATCAACTATATCTCCGTAAGATTATAGCTTTTTCTTCAATTAATCATATTTCTTGAATGTTTTTTGCAATAATTTTAAGAGAGTATTGTTGGTTGCTATATTTTATAATCTATTGTTTGCTCTCATTATTAGTTGTAATAAATTTTTATTTACAACAGGTTTATCATTTTTCTCATTTATTTAATAGAAGACTTCCTTTAGTCCCTAAAATCATATCTGTAATAAGTTTATTATCCTTAGGGGGGCTACCTCCTTTTCTTGGATTTATTCCTAAGTGGTTTATTATTCAGGAGATAGTTGCTTGTAGGTACTTATATTCTTTAGTTGTTCTCTTATTTTGTAGATTAATAACTCTTTATTTCTATATTCGATTAGGGGTTTCTTTTTTAAATCTAATATTTCCTTTTAGGGGCTGAGTTATAAAGGACTACGAGGGAGCCAAGGGTATAAATATATTGGTGATTATAAATTTTTTAGGTATAATAATTCCTTCAGTTTATATAGTATGTTAAGACTTTAAGTTAATAAAACTAACATCCTTCAAAGTTGTAAAAAAAAGAATTTCTTTTAGGTCTTAAGTTTTAGTGTTATCACATTTTCAAATTTGCAATTTGACGTTTTAATTTATTACTATAAAACCAATAAAAAAGAATATTCTTGTGTCTAAATTTACAGTTTAGCGCCTAAATCTCGGCCATTTTATTA